ATCTCGTCAACAGACAATCCAGGTTGAGTCGGTACCTCCGCAAAAAACATATTATTCCTAGGATCCTCTTTAAAACGCTTAATAAATTCTTTCATAGTAAAGATAAATTTCTTGTAGTTCGCGTCTTGCTCTAAATTTGAATGAGGCAAGACTTGTTGCTTGTAATAGTTAGCTTGGTCCGACCAAGAAAGACAGGGGACTCTTTGGGCATTGCTTGGGTCGAGTGAAGTAAAGACTGGCTACCTAGAATATAAAGATCCCTCACTGCACACTTTAGATATAAGGAAACCCTTTAGTTTAGGAGTCAATCAGGCTAGCTCTAAAAAAAGAACATAGCCTTCGTATGATCCCTTTCTAGTACCCTATCTTGAGCAGGAAAGTGTTCAGTAGGAAAAGACTGGAAGAAATGGGATTCGAACCCATGCATGATGCAATCTTCTTGTATGTCGATTTAGCAAACCAATGCCTTAAACCCTTGTGCTATCCCCCCCATGATCAGATCAGATAGCCCTTTGGGCAACCAACCATTTCGCTCTATCATTTCTTCTTTCTTTCCTAGCCTACTAAAAAACTATTTTGGAAGGGCTACCGTTATATACGCAATTAAGAAAGGATGCCGAATCATCCACCGAATCCTATGTTTCATCCTAGTTTATTTGATGTGTCTACCTGTTTTTCAGTCAGCATCATGATTCGGTTCGTGTTCAGTGAGCCCTTCGCCCTCAGCTAGTAGCCTTCTTAGCCTCAACAGCTAAAGCATCCGGGAACAGTAGAAGAATCTGGAGTTAATGATTCCAGCTGGTAGGAGAGGGTCTTTTATAACTCATCAGGAGTGGATTATGCTACTATTTTCTGTTACTGAGAAAAACCTTTCCAGTTGAATTAAGAGGATATTCCGATACTGCAACTAAAGAAAGAAAAGCTGGTGAATACCTGACCGGTGAAGCCTTTATCCGAGACTTATGCAGCTCCTGCTAAACCATTCGTTTCCTTCTGTGAAAGTCTTTACTAAAGACCATCAGATGGATTCTTAGGAAGCCATCTATTCTGCTAATACCGGTCCTATCCTCTCCTTTCTCTGATTCCCAGTGAGGGGTATAAGTAGTCTAAACGCTCTTTCCAGCCTTTGGTTTGGCTAGGTACTACTAACTATCAGAAAGTTCGAAAAGAGGCATTCTTTTAAGAAAGAGATCCGAAATATTCATAGGTCATATCAAAGATTTTCTTGCAGCGAGTGATTCTCCTAAGAGAAGGAGGACTTACCTTACACGAGTAGAGGAAAGTACGATGCTAGGCGTGGAAGAGCTTTTTGTATGCCTTCAGAGAGAAAAGCCTTCACAGCGGAGGAGAAAGCAAGATAGAAAGCTTCGGAGGAAGCTTTCTATCTGAGTAGTCACTACGGCCTACCCTATCGCTGAGTCTTTGGAAGCGGTTTCACTCCTTTATAGGTCGGAACTCTGGAACCTAAAGACTTTCTCAATCAGACAGGATAGATGGATTGAGCGCGCGTTGCCTTGATTTGAGGTGAACTCCTTTTCCTCTTCTTCCGGACCGGACCCTTCCATGCGAGAAGCTGGAAGTCGAGTTATTGATGAATGAGAATCTAATGTCTTATTAAATAGGAGCGATCTGTTCATCCAACTCGAAATATCGTAAGTAAGAGTTGATAGGCGGTTCATTTTCGCTTTGGTAGATGATGGATGACCGAATCAGGGAAAAGTGTGGCCCATTCATCGCTCGCCAAGGCCCTATCCAACCTTGCCAGTCTAGTCCCCTTCTCCAAGTAGAATTTCTGCCTACATAGCCCTTCATCTGCACGAAAAGAAGAATTCTCTTTTGCTTGCGCATCACTCTTCTTCGCGGGTCCCTCAATGGCTTTGGCAAGCCTAGCCGATTGAACTACAACGGCCGAATGCTTCTCTTGATCGAGTGAGGGAGAGGTACTTTCTCTTTACCAGTCGAGATACTGGCTAGCCGGGGCTTATAGATGCCAAACCTTCTTCGTGATAGAAGCGTCTGTCTCATGCCAAATGTCTTAGAGAATCTGCTACTCTAGAGGAAGGTGCGAAGCGTTCAGCTAGCCACGCACACGAGGAGGATTCATCTTTCAACAGCATTTCCGATCTTAGCGCTTTCGACTTCTCATCGAAGATGCCCATAATAACCTCTTTCGGAAGAGATGGCATCGAAAAGGTTTAGATATCCTTCTTTTCTTTTGTAAGAAAGTCCTAGATATGCCGCATCCACCGGTAATGGCCGAGAGTACTAATCCTAGGTGCCTTAAAGAGGGGATTTGGCTGTCCTAACTTCTTTCGGGGAGTAGAAGATACCCACGGACATTGAATAAGAATAAATAGGCTCTTCCGGTCCCTTTCTCCGAGTATGGATGGTTATGCGCACCTGACCTGTACTTGTGCTATCGAAAAAGCAATGCCCAATTCTTTCCTATGCAAAAAGGGGAGCTTTTAGGAATCTTGCTAGGGCCTGTGATCCCTATAAT